TCATTTGAAAATGAGTAGTTCAGATAGAATCGAACTTTCGATTGATCCGGGTACTTGGGATCCTATGGATGAAGACATGGTTTCTTTGGATCCCATTGAATTTCATTCGGAGGAGGAGCCTTATAAAGATCGTATTGATTCTTATCAAAGAAAGACAGGATTAACTGAGGCTGTTCAAACGGGCATAGGCCGACTAAACGGTATTCCCCTAGCAATTGGGGTTATGGATTTTCAGTTTATGGGGGGTAGTATGGGATCCGTAGTAGGGGAGAAAATAACTCGTTTGATTGAGTACGCTACCAATAAATTTCTACCTCTTATTATAGTGTGTGCTTCCGGGGGGGCACGTATGCAAGAAGGAAGTTTGAGCTTGATGCAAATGGCTAAAATATCGTCTGCTTTATATGATTATCAATCAAATAAAAAGTTATTTTATGTATCAATCCTTACATCTCCTACTACTGGTGGGGTGACAGCTAGTTTTGGTATGTTGGGGGATATCATTATTGCCGAACCCAATGCCTACATTGCATTTGCGGGTAAAAGAGTAATTGAACAAACATTAAATAAAACAGTACCGGAAGGTTCACAAGCGGCTGAATATTTATTCCAGAAGGGCTTATTTGACCTAATCGTACCACGTAATCCTTTAAAAAGCGTTCTTAGTGAACTATTGAAGCTTCACGCTTTCTTTCCTTTGGATCAAAATTCAATCAAGTAGAACACTAAGTTCAATTATTTTATTTGTAGCAAACGAGTAGTTAGTTTAGCGGAATCAAAGTAAATAAGAATGAAGTTTTCTTTGCTTTGGTCACATAAGATCTAATTGTAGGAAAGAAGCAAAAGTTGCGGATAACTCTTTTTTTTTTACCTATATTCCCATTCCCGATTACTAATCAAGAAGCCTCAACAAGATAAAAGAGTGAATTCTACCTTTCATGAAATTAGACAAATAAAACGAATTTCTTCTTCTCGTCTTACATATCTAATTCAAATATAGAAAATATAGATTATTCTATATAGATATAGAATTTTGTATTTTCCCCTATCTCCCGCAAATCCCATTTTGGGTAAAAATCCCTGTTGCGCGGATTCTAACCAATCTTTCGATAATCCGTAAGAAACTCTTTCTTTATTAAATTAAAAGACAAAGAAATGAAGAAAAATAATAAAATATATTATCATACATATCTTTCATGTAGAAAGATGAATAAAATAAGTCCATTTATTCAGTTCGACATTCCTTGTACTTATTCTATATACTCACTTAGATATATAGATACTTAGATCTATACTAAGAATTTATTATTTAATTAATAAAAATTAATTATCTACGAATTAATAATAATTACAATTCTTAATTATAATTATTATAAGATATCTTTATTTAAAAATAATAACAGGTACAAATAGTAAATCGAGGTACCCTTTCTATGACAACATTCAACTTTCCCTCTATTTTTGTGCCTTTAGTAGGCCTAGTATTTCCGGCAATTGCAATGGCTTCTTTATTTCTTTATGTTCAAAAAAACAAGATTGTTTAGATCCGGTGGGAATCAATCTCATCCCATCCAGTTTTTTTTTTTTCAAAACTTAGACTTGTATCATAACACAGATATCTATTTAGTGGAATATGGTATACCATGTGATTTCTGCCGAACATAAAGGAAAAGCTCTTATGCCTGCTGCAGAAAGATGATATATGTGGGTAAATAGCTTCTACCTATTTTCAAATCGATCAGGATCGCTGGATGGATGAAATAGAAAGTAAAAGTAGGTGGATCTATATGGATAGTGGGATCATATGAAGGGTATGTTATTATTTTAGATCTAACCAATTTGATGAATTATTCCTAAAGGTTCACATCAAACTAGTGCTAGTTGATGAGAGTTACTTCGGAAACAAAAAAAAGTCAAATTCATTTGGGGTATTCTCTCAATTCCAATAAAATGAAATCGGATCAAGTATGAGTTGGCGATCAGAACATATATGGATAGAACTTATAAGGGGGTCTCGAAAAATAAGTAATTTCTGCTGGGCCTTTATCCTTTTTTTAGGTTCATTAGGATTCTTATTGGTTGGAATTTCCAGTTATCTTGGTAGAAATTTGATATCTTTTTTTCCGTCTCAGCAAATCGTTTTTTTTCCACAAGGGATCGTGATGTCTTTCTACGGGATCGCGGGTCTCTTTATTAGCTCCTATTTGTGGTGCGCAATTTCCTGGAATGTAGGTAGTGGTTATGATCGATTCGATAGAAAGGAAGGACTAGTGTGTATTTTTCGTTGGGGATTTCCTGGAAAAAATCGTCGTATATTCCTCCGATTCCTTATAAAAGATATTCAGTCCGTTAGAATAGAAGTTAAAGAGGGTATTTCTGCTCGTCGTGTCCTTTATATGGACATAAGAGGCCGGGGGGCCATTCCCTTGACTCGTACTGATGAGAATTTGACTCCACGAGAAATTGAACAAAAAGCTGCTGAATTGGCCTATTTCTTGCG